TTGTAACCAAGCATCCCCCATCGGTTCTATGCCCGATTCATAACTAGAGAGCTTCTCTGGTCCTTCACTAATCGGGGCCAAAACTCCGGAAATTAGAAATGCCAAAATAGGAATAACACTTGATATTATTAGAAATGCCCAGAAAATATCATATTCGTGAAGCAGAAACATAGAAGCACTCCTATTAATGTGGAATATACCGAATTAGTTGATTCAAATTGGAATTCTCAATTCATCCATAACTGCATTAGTCGAAACAACAATTTTGATCAAACCACATAGTTTCGTTTGTTTACTTGTTGTGGGTCATGTATCGTCTCAAGATTCATCCAACGGAATCCCACTTACACTTACTTCGATTCTATTTAGATATGGTGTAGACATATAATGCTATTATACAAATCAAACTCTCTCCTACCTTGCCTCGGGTTTTCTATCAAACAAAAAAAGGAATTAAGGAATTTTTTTTAAAGAATATTTTAAATAATATGAATTGAAATTGAAATAATATTCAAACAATATTATTCAAATAAGATTAAATGAAATATTAAACATAAAGAATTTCAATATTCTATTAATATAATAGAGCCAAAGAGGAAGTCTGGCCCATTTTTTCTCTCTCTCTTTTTTTTTTTTCTTAGTGATTTAGAATATAGTCAGTAGTCAGATGTAATAGAATTTCTAGGAATTTCCATCTCGGGATTTATGGTATATTCTACGTGGCTGTGTTGGTGTATTCTTTTCATTAAGATCCGGATAGAGGATTATTGTTTCTATTGATTTGATACGGATACGAAAACGGAATGCATCGACCGATTCGACTCTCTCTCCCTGTCCCAGATTTATACTTAATTGATTTGATTCAATCCATTGAATTGTGAGGAACCCTTACATATAAAAACTCATGGGTTCCTATACCCAAATTAGGAAACTTTGGACCTGTACTACCCCGGCCCCGGCTTTACCCCCGAGTTAGAAGTCTTGAAAGAATCATTTCAGACCCATTTCTAGGACTAAAGATCGTGATTTGGAATGACTCGAAATACTTATTTATTTAATGTAATAATAACACCTAGCAGGACCAACCAACGAGTTAGGTTTCGTGACAACAAAAAACGTTTCTTTTGAAGCAAACCTAAAAAATGGGGCATAGTTTAATGGTAGAGTCGGCTGAATCGTAAATGATTTACAGAAGATACTTCGAATGGAATCATGCGTTGTCGAACGATTCGATAGACAAAATCTCCCCATCCCAAAACCAACTCATAGAACATAGAAATAAAAGAGGGTGCGTTGATACATTTAGGACCAATTCATTGTCTCTAAAACAATGAATTGGGATTGTTGTTCTGCCAAAAGGCGATACGTCGGGGGATTCCTAACTCATCCAAGTTCAAATGGGCCCTAATCTTTTTAGATAAAGTCTGCATTGGTAGAATTGGAATGATGAACAAATTGGATTGGGTAGATTGGAATCAAAAAAAATAAGTTATAAGTTTAAGTATTGTACAGAAAAATGACTACTTGCTTTGCTAAGCCGGTTATACGAAGAAAAGCCTATTGTACAATGAAACTTACCAAAGAGCTTCGTTTTTGAAACTCTGGCTTTTCTACAAATACAAGAACAAGAATAGGTTCTAGATAATGTGACTTACTATTAGATTGAATTTGGATTTGATTTGGTTGGGTCAGGTTGGAGTTTTTCTTGAGCCAGGCTCATGTTATGATTTTGACTTCATAAATTGACTTGGGTATACCAAAGCAAAGGTGTATCACCAAATCTTGGATCATGGACAAATAAAAGAGGAGAAAAAGGCCGTATGTCATTCACAGACGAAGATTAATGAAGAAGAATGGGTTTGTTTATCCGAGATTTGAAAATATCGATCCGATTGGATCCATTGGAATAAATTATTGTTTTCAAGCCCCGAGGGATCTCCGTGATCCTGTGGGAATGATTCCATTTCTATGGAACAATCAACCGGCCGGTCACACGCACTAATTAGGAAATGAATACAAAAATGTATAGGGCTATACGGACTCGAACCGTAGACCTTCTCGGTAAAACAGATCAAACTTATTATTATCGAAATGATTCGAACTGTTTCAAAGACCCAACATGCGTTTTTTTTTGCATTGGGCTCTTTCATTAACTGATAAAAAGATCGGCTAGTCCACCATAATTTTTCTTGGCAGGAAGATAACGAGATGGCTCCATGCGCTCGGATTCATTATTTGAATTCTGATCCGGGAGCAATACCAAAGTGTTTCAAAGAAGGGTTACCCTGACGTAGGTCTGCCTCCGGCCTAGATCAACCTAAGTTAAATGGAGTCTCTATCAATCCGCCCCAAGAGTCAAATATGATACTTCATACACCTTAAAGTTCATAGGACGAAAAGAGGTTATTTTGAGGTCCTTATCCTCATTATGCCTAGCATTGAAGGGACTGGGTATTCACCTTATCAATGATCAAACCAATGATGGGTTCTATTTGGTACC